TACGGGTATGGGCTAAGTAAATCAATGGGCAGCCTTGGTTCTATTGAAAATACCAGTGTAAGTGAAGACCCGATTAGAAATGATATAGATAAAAACACTCTTAGTGGGAGTGATAGTGACAATTCTAGTTACAGTAATGTTGATCATTTAGTCGGCGTTAGAGACATTCATAATTTCGTACCTGATGATACTTTTTTAGTTAGGGATAATAATAGGGACAGTTATTTCATATGTTTTGATATTGAAAATCAAATTTTTGAGATTGACAATGCTCATTCTTTTCTAAGTGAACTAGAAAGCTCTTTTTCTAATTCTCGGAATTTTTGTTATCTAAATAGTGTATCTAATAGTGATGATCACCACTATGATCCTTACATATATGATACTAAATATAGTTGGAATAAACACATTACTAGCTGTATTGACAGCTATTTTCGTTCTCAAATTTGTATTGATAGTTACATTTTAAGTGGTATTGTCAATTACAATGACAATTACATTTCTAGTTACATTTTTGATGAAAGCAGAAATAGTAGTGAAACCCAGAGTTCAAGTATAAAAACGAGTCCGGCTGGTAGTGAGTTAACTATAACAGAAACGGAAAATTCTAATGATCTAGATTTTACTCAAAAATATAGGCATTTATGGGTTCAATGCGAAAATTGTTATGGATTAAATTATAAGAAATTTTTGAAATCAAAAATGAATATTTGCGAACACTGTGGACATCATTTGAAAATGAGTAGTTCAGATAGAATAGAACTTTTGATTGATCCGGGTACTTGGGTTCCTATGGATGAAGATATGGTCTCTGTGGATACCATTGAATTTCCGTTGGAAGAGGAATCTTACAAAGAGCGTATTGATTCTTATCAAAGAAAAACAGGATTAACTGAGGCTGTTCAAACAGGCACAGGTCAACTAAACGGTATTCCCATAGCAATTGGGGTTATGGATTTTCAGTTTATGGGGGGTAGTATGGGCTCCGTAGTTGGCGAGAAGATCACTCGTTTGATCGAATATGCTACCAATCAGTTTTTGCCTCTTATTCTAGTGTGTGCTTCCGGAGGAGCACGCATGCAAGAAGGAAGTTTGAGCTTGATGCAAATGGCTAAAATAGCTTCCGCTTTATATGATTATCAATCAAAGAAAAAGTTATTCTATGTATCAATCCTTACATCTCCTACTACTGGTGGGGTGACAGCCAGTTTTGGTATGTTGGGCGATATCATTATTGCCGAACCCAATGCCTACATTGCATTTGCGGGTAAAAGAGTAATTGAACAAACATTGAATACGACAGTACCTGAGGGCTCACAAACGGCTGAATATTTATTCCATAAGGGCCAATTCGACCTAATCGTACCACGTAATCTTTTAAAAGACGTTCTGAGTGAGTTATTTCAGCTCCACGCTTTCTTTTCTCTGAATCAAAATTCAATCAAGCGGATCCTTAATAAAAAAAATATATTAATTAATCAAAATATAAATTATTATTTTTTTTTATAAAACGAGTAGTTATTTAGTTTATAGAAATCAAAGCCAAAATCCATTCTACGGATTTTGGCTTGGTAGCATTTGATAACATAAGATTTAATTGTAAAAATAATTATGCGGATCATTTTTTTTTTACCGACATTCCCGATTACTAATCAGTAAAAACCTCTATCAAAAAAAAAAGAATGCATTCCTTCTTCCGCTAAATTAAAATTAGGCAAGGAGAATAAAGCGAATTTCACGTTCTCTTCTTATGTGTATATAATTCAAATATAGAAAATTTAAAAGTGAAAAGTACAGAATCTTGCATCTTTCGATATTTTTTTAGAATCCCCAGTTTTACTAAGACTCCCTATTCCCGGATCGGATTGTAACAAATTTTTCAGGAAGTTGTAAGAAACTCTTTCTTTATTTTATTCCATTTTATGAAATTCAAATTATAAGACAAAAACAAGATAATAAAAAAGGCGATTATCATATATATATATATTTCATGTAGAAAGATGAAAAATTATATTTATTTAGTTCGACATTCCTTGCACTTATTTTATTATATTTATATATTTTTTATTATATCACATATACTCACTTAGATATGCTTAGTATAATTCTATATGAATTAGAAATAATGATTATAAGATACCTTTATAACAATATAAATAACAATATAACAATAACAGGTAAAAATAGTAAATCCAGGTATCCATTTTATGACAAATTTACCCTCTTTTTTTGTGCCTTTCGTGGGCCTAATATTGCCGGCAATCGCGATGGCTTCTTTATCTCTTCATATTCAAAAAAACAAGATTTTTTAGGTATCGATATGATGGGGCTAAATCTCATCTATTTTGTTTTTTTTTTCAAGATTTAGACTTAGACCATAACACAGATATCTATTTCTTAGAATAAAATATGTGATGTGGTTTCCCCCGAACATAAAGAAACTATTATTGTTATTCGTGTGTAAACATGATATATGAGTAAATAAATTATAGCTATTTGCAACGAAATCAAATCGGGATCGGGGCGAATGCCTTAAATGTAAAGTGAATATATCTATATGTATGTGGATATCTATAGGAAATCATGCGAAATGGATATTATTATTTTATATCTAACCAATTCGATGAATTACTCCTAAAATAAAAGTTCACATCAGAATAGTGCTAGTTGATGAGAGTTATTTCGGAAACACACAAAAAGTCAAATTAATTTGGGTTATTCTCTCAATTTCAATAAAATGCAACTAGATCTAGTATGAATTGGCGATCAGAACATATATGGATAGAACTTATAGCGGGGTCTCGAAAAACAAGTAATTTCTGCTGGGCCTTTATCCTTTTTTTAGGTTCATTAGGGTTTTTATTAGTTGGAATTTCCAGTTATCTTGGTAGAAATTTGATATCTTTATTTCCGCCTACGCAAATCATTTTTTTTCCACAGGGGATCGTGATGTCTTTCTACGGAATTGCGGGTCTCTTTATTAGCTCTTATTTGTGGTGCACAATTTCGTGGAATGTAGGTAGTGGTTATGATCGGTTCGATAGAAAAGAAGGAATAGTGTGTATTTTTCGTTGGGGATTTCCTGGAAAAAATCGTCGCATCTTCCTCCAATTCTTTATGAAAGACGTCCAGTCCATCAGAATAGAAGTGAAAGAGGGTATTTATGCTCGTCGTGTCCTTTATATGGAAATCAGAGGCCATGGCGCTATTCCTTTGACTCGTACTGATGAGAATTTGACTCCACGAGAACTTGAGCAAAAAGCTGCTGAATTGGCTTATTTCTTGCGTGTACCAATTGAAGTATTTTAAAAAATGAATTGAAACTGAAATGAAAAGAATGAATGCTTTTTTTCTTTTCAATAGAGAGATTCTATTTTTTCTTTTCAATAGAGAGATTATATCTTGTAGATTCTCTTTTTTTTTGTTTTGTCAATCAATTTTTCTTTTTATCCCTTTTTGTACTTCTTAATTACCAAACGATTGGGATGCTTATAACGATAGCTTTTTTGTCTTGTTTTGGTAGTCATTTTTTTTATCAGAATCACAATATTCTTCAGAAAATTCTCTCAATTATTCCCGGACTATGCGTCGTTTTTTTTCAAAAAATTGGATATTTTGATAGAAAGAGAGTTCTTTCGTTTCCAAATCTGAATAATATTTGTTACTTGAAGGGGCTCTTTCATGCATTTCTTTATTGAAAGGGGTCACTCTCTTCGAATTTTAGCAAGTGATAGATTTGGAAACAATCTCTTTATTCGAAGTGGATTCTTTTTTATTCCATTTCTGTATTATTTATAAATTCAAGTACTAACCGCTGAATCATACACAAAAAAAGCGGGGAATAGATTCGTGGGCTGGATAACTTGTAATAGAACTGATCCTTGATAGGAATATTAGTTAGTATCGTATAGCGTCAACGAATGGGGTGAGTTCATTAAAAATTCAAAGACGAAAAAATGGCAAAAAAGAAAGCATTCATTCCCCTTCTATATCTTGCATCTATAGTATTTTTGCCCTGGTGGATCTCTCTCTCATTTACTAAAAGTCTGGAATCTTGGGTTACTAATTGGTGGGATACTAGGCAATCCGAAATTTTTTTGAATGATATTCAAGAAAAGAGTATTCTAAAAAAATTCATAGAATTAGAGGAACTCTTACTCTTGGACGAAATGATAAAGGAATACCCGGGAACACATCTAGAAAAGCTTCGTATCGGAATCTACAACGAAACGATCCAATTGATCAAGATGCACAATGAAGATTGTATCCATACGATTTTGCACTTCTCGACAAATATGATCTGTTTCGTTATTCTAAGTGGTTATTCTATGCTAGGTAATGAAGAACTTGTTATTCTTAACTATTGGGTTCAAGAATTTCTATATAACTTAAGCGACACAATCAAAGCCTTTTCCATTCTTTTAGTAACTGATTTATGTATAGGATTCCATTCGCCCCACGGTTGGGAACTAATGATTGGATCTGTCTACAAAGATTTTGGATTTGCTCATAATGATCAAATTATATCCGGTCTTGTTTCTACCTTTCCGGTCATTCTAGATACAATTTTAAAATATTTGATTTTCCGTTATTTAAATCGTGTATCTCCCTCACTTGTAGTGATTTATCATTCAATGAATGACTGAAAAATGATTCACTGATCCAATTAGAATGGTTGGTTGTTACTTTGTACATAAGCAAAACATTCAAAACTGTACTTATTCTTTTTACTCATACAAGGAATTCGATTCCTCCTATATTCTATTCCATTACAATAAAATTCTTTTAGTACATAGCAGAATCATAGATAGGGAACTATACTAGACTAAGAACCTACCTAATTTTATTGTATAAATTTTCGATACCAATGATTGGACCATGCAAACAATAAATACCCTTTTTTCTTGGATAAAGGAAGAGATTACTCGATCCATTTCCGTATCGCTCATGATATATATAATAACTGGGGCACCCGTTTCAAATGCCTATCCCATTTTTGC